AACCATTATAGTATATATATTAAATGTACTACTACCATTATGTACATTTAATATATATACTATAATGGTAGGTGTAGTACACCTACCATTATAGTATATATATATACGGGGGCCCCCGTATATATATATATTCATATAATATATTAACATTATTTTTTTTTACCAAATTAACAAATAGATAATCAAGCAAAACCAAATCATCAACAATTTTAATAAAACCCAAATAGATAAATATCCTACGTTGTATGACCCTATACCAGTAAATAATTCAATCATAATCTTATCTCAGCGAAAAAAGAATAACCTTACACTTTTCAACATATGATAAAACTTGGTATAACATAACTCTACTAAATTATCACACCCAAACAAACTACTACTCCATTTACTCATCAAATTACTATCATAAAATATAATACGTGAATAAATTGACAATAATTGAAAGACAATTAAAGTAGAACTGATAAATCTGTTAAGATACACAGTTTCATCCAACATTAAAAAAACATAAAATTTGATGAATAATCAAAAAAACACCATCAAACCAGATTTAAAAAAAAACAAAACACCCAATCTAATTCTACTCTTAATTTTAAATAAAATAGCACATAAGCGAAAAGAATACAAATAAGACATAAACATGCATAAACAAATTATCAAGCAAACAACTATATTAATAACTTTAACAAACATTGATAATAAAAAATGCTTAGTAAAAAACACACCTATAAAGGGTACTCCTGCTAAACCAAGAACTACTAAAATTGATCTAAATAATTTTCATTTACCATATAGATTAGTACCATAAATACAATTTCTACCTTGAGAACCACCACTACCTCTCATCACATCACCTATCAACATAAATAAAATACACTTAGATACCCCATGTCTTAATAATTGAAATAATGAGAGAACTAAATCACCATATATCAAATATAAAATACATCATGCAATATTTTTACACGTAGATAAAGCTATAATCTTCTTCAAATCTACAAAAAATAACCTTCTTAAGGCCGTAATTAAAATAGTCAGAATCAACAATACTCTAAAATAAATTGATTCTCTAAAATATTGCACATAATCATAACGCATAGAAAACCAAATACCAGCCGCAACTAAAGTAGATGAATGAACCAATGAACTAACAGGCGTGGGAGCACGCATAGCTTCCAATAATCAACTTATGAAGGGAAATCTAGCACTCTTAGTAAATATTATCAAAAAAAATATAACCGTACAAAACATATATTTACTATAAATGAAACAACTTAACCCTATTAAAATAAACAAACATACATCACCAAGTCGAGAAGAAACCAAAGTAACCACAGACGATCGTAACCTCAAAAATTTATCATAAAACAAAATCAAAAAAAATCTCACTACACCTAAATATTCCCAAAATATCAAAGTTGTCAAAAAGTCACCAGTAGATACTAAAATACCCATAACAACCACAAATAAAACTATAATCTTATTCAACTCAAAACCAGCCAGATCACCTATAAAATAATGATGCGTATAAAAGTATACATAAAAAAAGCATATAACCAACATTAAAACCACACCAAAAGTAACAAAATCAAAATCAAATTTTATCACCCATTTATATCCACCTAATGACAAAAATTTAAACTTGATACACAGACTAATACAACACAAAAAACAAAATCATATCAACAAACACATACATAAACTAACACCAAACAAAGAAATAAACATAAAACATACGGTATATATAATACCTACCTTATGGCCGTAACATAAGTCGAATATATGCTGATTAACACCATAACATAAAGTAGCCAGGAAAACTTCCATAATTAATGCTTAAAACTAACTCATATAAATTCTGACATAACTACATACTACATAACCAAATACACTAATAAACTCATGTTGCTATCAAAAGCAAATAACTTGATTTCAAATCAAGTATCCGTCATGAATCTGATAACTCTAAAATCGGTATCTTCTCCTAATGTATTGAAAAATTTAATAGAGAGACTATAAAAGTCATAAACTAATCCTAAATTAACCCCATGAAATTCTTCTGGCATCTCTACATTTTAAATTTTTCAATACATTAGGAGAAGATACCGTAAAAAAAAAAATTTTTTTACGGTATCTTCTCCTAATTGGCCATAGCCTTCAAAGAGTTTACAACCCCCCACATTAAAATATGCTAAACTAGACAGATCCATACAAAATTTAACGATAAAATTTCGTCTTCCAACTAACCAACAATCTCATAACTATAAATCCAAATATCAAAGTTAAACATAAACACACATAAAATCTACCTTCAACAACCGTACACAAAAATCTACTAAATTCAACTTTTACTAAACCACAAAATAAACACACACACAACAACCCTACTACAAAACATAAAACAACATTAGACTCACCAACCTTATGATAAATAGGAAACCTATCATTAGGTTTAAAAACCGACACAAAGATAAACAATATATAAACTCCACCCACATACACCAAACAAAAAACCAATGAATATCACCTAAAACCATACACCAAATAACAAATTAAACACGAAATCAAAGCTTTAACAACTAATAATACACAATAATAAACACAATGACTCCTCAGCGAAAATAATAATAACACAAAAAAATAAGAAGTAACTAAAGCCTCTAGTACCACTTTTGTTTAGTCATACACAAACTATCCTTAACACGAAAAGCTAAAATAATACATTATACTAAAACAAAACCTATGAAACATCAACAACTTCAATCATTATAGGCATTACACCGTGGTTAACACCACACAACTCAGCACAATATCCAATAAAAGCTCCATGTTGAGAAGGACAAAAAAATAAATGATTCAACCGACCAGGTATAGCATCCATCTTTAAATTTAAAGATGGAACAGAAAACGAATGAATAACATCAACTGATGTCACAACTAAATGGTAAGGAGTACCATAAACCATACGCATAGGCTTATCCACCAAAAAACAATCCTTAGTTGCAAAAGAATCATATCTACCTTTCGAATACTCATAAGTTCAATATCATTGATGTCCTATAATCTTAATAGTCTCACTAGAATAACAATCTAAATCACTAGTTATAAATTTCACTTTCAATGCACATAAAATCAAAACAACCATAGTAGGAATCATGGTCCAAATTAACTCAATAACCTGTTTCTCACCACCAAATTTAACTCTACCACCACCTAACATTTTCCAACATAACATCACATATACAAAACACAAAATAAACACACACACAGCAATTATATAACAAACTATATCATAATATAATAAAGATAGTTTCATTAAAACTAAGCAATTCCACTTAGTAACCAACTTCAAATTCATTTAAAGTTACCTTGTTACGACTTACCTCAATATAAATCGAGGGTGACGGGCGGTGTGTACATGAGCTAAACTTACTTCACATTAACAAACTAATTTAACGTTACTTTTAAGTCCTGAATATAATAGCACTTACAACTAAAACTTTATCAATGTAACGCATGTATACTTTTATAAGCAGCACATAGACTTAGCTTAACTAAAACCTACACAAACTTATACATCACTCAACGATAATATTAAACCAGATATACACCAACATAATAAAAGTAAATTAATAGGCGGAACATCCTTTACACCACACCTTCCCCTAAAAAGAATCACTCACTGCCAAACCATTTTAGTTACTAACTAAGATAATATTACAAAATACGTTAATGGGGTATCTAATCCCTGTCACAAATATAAATTTTATATAAAAATGAATACTTAAAACTTAAATAAAAAAATTTAACCTATTTTTAAAGATAAATAAACACACACAATCTACACAAAAACAAAGAAAACAGATTAACCGCAGATGCTGGCACTGTGTCCTATCCCCTTCTAATGTTTCACCCTTTTAAAACTCTAGTTTTAACAAAAAACTAACTGCTAAATAAAATAAATAACACTAAATCATACTTAAAAATAAACTAATTTTATGCAGTTAATGAAACACAAACTTTCTTTTGCCACAGTTAAACAACTAATATAAAACATGGAATTATTAAAACAATTCTCTTTAGCTTTTGCAAAGCTAACACAATTCATGTTTAATAAAAAAGCTTACTATCCTTTCGTACTGATAAACTTCTACAATAGATAAGAACCGACCTGGCTCACGCCGGTCTTAACTCAACTCATGAAGATAAACAAGGTCGAACAGACCAAAAACTCAGACTACTGCACCCAAGCTTTAATCTAAGTCAACATCGAGGTGGCAAACAATTAATTCGATAAGATCTCTTATTAATTATCACACTGTTATCCCTGGGGTAACTTAATCCACTAAACTATCCCTAGGGTCTTAATTATAGTAAAACACTAAAACTTGCCCCAAGCAAAAAAAGAAGATCCCAGGGTCTTTCCGTCTTATTAAACTATGGAAATTCTGTATTCCCAACATCAAATTCATAATAATACCAAATATTCACATCTCTCACGTCAAACCATTCAAACAAGCCCTCAATTAAAAGGCAATTAATTATGCTACCTTTGCACAGTCAATATACTGCGGCCATTTATTTACTAAACCAACACTGGGCAGGCACTACTAGTTAATATTCAAACTAGAAATGTTTTTAATAAACAGACGGAAAGACCCTGAGAAATAATTAGTATAATTTAATTACTTATTTAACGATAAATAATACACTACATATTAACCCAAGTTGCCACACAATCTAACTACAAACCTAACAACCATCTCTTATAACAAACTTACAAAAAATAGGTACCTCTAACCTAATCTTAATAAAATTTCATCAATAGTATAATATCATGATAAATCTTTTAACTTATCATGTAACATAAAACATCTAGACAACTAAATAGAAATAAAATTTAACGAATAACTTATCACATCATAAAACCAATTTACCTGAATTTACCTAATACAAAATATATTCTAAACAGCTAGTATTAAGATCTAAATTATTCGATTTTAAAAATACTTTACAAGAATCCACTAAGCATGATGCAAAAGGCAAATAAACCTAAACACTAAACCCTAACAGTTTATCAACCAACAAAGGTTAATGATATAAACCATCATAGATTTACAAAATCTATATTTTAAATTAAACTAAAAAACCACGGGCAGGCACATATGTACAATCATCCACCCAACGCATATAATATACACCATAAGTATAATCCACACTATATGGATAACAAAAATAATCATTATGAGAAGCCACAGGACTCATAAAAAAATCCACATAACAACTAGACGAACCATATGAACCTAAAACCTCATTACGACTAACCATTGATTCTCAAAGTATAAAAATAAAAAAACACCCACTAAAAGCAGAAATAAAAGAACCCACAGTACACACAATTTTAACCCAATTATAAGCACATTCATAAATACAAACACGACGAGGCAATCCACACAGTCCAAAATAATGCATAGGAAAAAAACATAAATTAAATCCAATTTTAGATATTATACATTGACACTGAAGTAAACACTTATTTAATCTCAAACCAGTAATTAAAGGCCACCATCAAATAAACATAATTATTATTCTTATATAAGACCCTAATGACATAACATAATGAAAATGAGCAACAACAAATCAAGTATCATGCAAAACTTTATCCAATACGCAAGCAGACAACACAATACCAGTCACACCACCAAAAGTAAACAACACTATAAAAGAAACTATTCACCACAATATAGGATCACTCTTATTTACACGAGAATTTAAAAGCATATAAAGTCAAGTAAAAACCTTTATTCCTGTTGGTACTCCTATTATCATAGTAACCGAACTAAAAAACACAGCAGTCTTAACATCTAACCCAACCGTAAACATATGATGACCCCACACACTTCTCCCCAAACACACTATTGAAAACATAGCAAACAACAAACCATAAAAACCAAAAGCATCTGGACACATACTTATTCTTAAACATATATGACTAATCATACCAAAACCAGGAATAACTAAAACATAAACCTCTGGATGACCAAAAAATCAAAACATATGTTGAAATAAAACAGGATCACCACCACCCAATGGATCAAAAAACGCAGAACTAAATTTACGGTCAAATAAAAGCATAGTGATAGCAGCTGCTAATACAGGAAGAGTAACTAATAATAAAATAGACGTAAATAAATAAGCCCACAATATTATAGAAGTACGAGAAAATATATTAGTCATAAATATTCTATACAAAGTACAAATAAAATTAATAGAACTAAAAATTCTAGACGCACCCGCCAAATGCAACGAAAACATCAAGAAATCCACACCATTACTACTTGAAAATAATGATGACGACAAAGGCGGATAAAAAGTCCACCCTATACCAGCACCCAAACACATACTAACCAAAAGAAAAGCCATCGAAGGAATCAATAACCATGCACTTAAAGCATTTAAACGGGGTAAATTCAAATCAGATAACCCACCAACCAAAGGAATTAAATATTTGCCGAAACCACCTATTAAAATAGGCATTAAAAAAAAGAAAATCATTATTATTCCATGATTAGTAATCAAAAAATTATAACAATCCAAAGAAATCACATTATAATAAGGCTCTAAAAAATTAACACGAATTAATAAACTAAATCTTAAACCTACAAAACCTGACCACAAACCCAACAAAGTATAAATCATACCAACCCGCTTATGATCTAAAGTAAATATTCAACTTAATAAAAATTTAACACTCATTTTACATAAGATGACCTAACATAAAGTCACTTAATGTTTTGAAAACATTCAGTCTAACCTAACTTAATCTTATCATAAAGAGAAAGTCAAACCAAATTGACACAAAGTTATTAGCAGTAACTTCACAATTTCCTCTAAATTAGTATAATCAACGTACATAACCACTAAATAACTCAAACACAAAACCAACCAACAAAAAAACTAAAAATAAATAATAATAACCAAAGTTAAAAAATAACAAACCCTGTGTAGGCATATTCAAGAGTAAAGAAATTTCAAGATCAAATATTACAAATATAATCAACAAAAAAAAATAAGTAAAACTAAAACAATTCAAATTTAACACACTAGAAAAAAATCCACACTCATAAGAACTACCTCACTCACAACCAACATTCACAATCTTTTTTAATAGACCAGAACAAAAAAAATAAATTATAAAACATAACCCAAAAAACAAAATACTACTAAAAAATAATAAAATCATTAACCTATAGTGAAACTCACATTACTGAAGTAAGAATTCAGCCTCTTTACATTTAGAATATATAGATAAACAAACACACTTAATATTAACGGAATATATTAAATTCACAATTCACTATATCAAAGTGACCTGCTAATGCAGCCCTATTAACACCAAATCTCTCAAATTGAGACCAAAGATCCCCAAAACCTTCATTCTAAAATTAAACTAAGATCAGAAACACTACAACACTCACGACTATAATGGTATCTAACCATTTCCTGAAGTTAACAGCATCACGATTTAAAATAATCTATATAGACAATTAACAATAACAAAAAATCTAAAAATTAACAAACATAAACATACCTCTCAAAAAAATTTCACAAAATAATCATAACGAACACGCGGTAATGTAGCTCGAGCCCACATAAAAAAAAACAAGCAAAACAATAAAAATATACTACCAATAAACCCACCACCAAACATTAAAATCATCCCTAATCATGAAAAAATAAATATAATTATATACTCACATGCAAATAAACATGTAAAATATATACCACTATACTCCACTTTAAAACCACTAACTAACTCACTTTCAGCTTCACCATAATCAAATGAAGTACGATTAGTTTCACATAAAATACATATTATATACAAAAATAACAAACAAGGAAAAATCACAACTGACAACCAATCACTTAAAAAAAAATCCACCAAACTATATCTACAATAACACAATGCAGAAAATACAATAATACACATAAAACAAGCCTCAAACCTTATAGATCCAAAAGCACAACGAATTGAACTTAAAAACGAATAACTTTTATAACTACCCCAACCTGTACACAATATAGAATAACTACAAAATCTGGTAATAACCAAAAACCATAATAGAGACAATGAATTAAAACTATACCTATAATAACCACCATACACGAACGAATAATAAATAACTAAACCAACCAATAATACAACTCCAAATAAACCAACTCATCTACGACTTTGAAAACCATAATTCTTAAACTCAACTATTAACTTCAACAAATCAGAAAATCTCTGAAGCAACCCAATAATACCAACCTTTTTAGGACCCTTACGAAACTGAGAATAACCCAAAATCTTACGCTCTCCCAAAATAAAAAAAGCTATAATCAATAAACTAACTAACAAACCTGTTAAACCACTAATAAACCCAAAAATAATCATAAATAAGCGACTTGGTTATTAAACTACCATCTATGACTAGACAAATCACCATTTTCATTAAACTAAAGCCACACACCATTATCTATCTATAACAAAAGAAACTACAATCCATCTTCGAGACGCAAACCCAATATTTTTAATTAAACTATTTTGTTTCTACAAAAACAAACCAAATGTAGTAAAGCTCCGCATAAAGAGTTCTCCTGAGTGTAAAACAAGTATTTTAAATAAACTACATCACATCTACAACTTAAACCTTTATACTCAATTTTTAAATACATTAACGTAAAAATATTCACTAGCCAACTTATAAAGAAAAAGCTGCTCAGAGAACCTATATATTCTTCATACTAACAATAAATAAATAGATGAATATAAAATACCAACACTAACACTCAACTTATAAAATAAAGGAAAAGATACAGGAGTAACTAATAATAAAAAACAAAACACCCAAAATAGATAACCCTTTAAATCTTTACTACTAGATATTACTACAAAGTAAACTATCCTCAATCTAGCCCAAATAAAATAATAACAATAAATAAATAAACATATTTCAATTCTCCTACAAAAGCACGCTACAACCAATGTAGCAATAGAAGTCAAAGAAACATGACACCAAATATATTCCCAACTAAAACTAAAAAACCACACAAAAAAACAACACAAAAAAATAGTAAAAAAACAATCAATATATACAATCTTTAAATTACCTGTCTCATATAAAAAACAAAAAAATATAACCGGAAACTTCATCACTACACTTAGTAAATATATAAAAACTCATTTACCAATACTAAAAACTTGATAAACCCAAAACATAAAAGGAAATAATCCGAACTTGACCACAAACCCAAAATAAACAAAGTAATATAACCCAGTCACTAATAATCCAGAAACTAATAATACAGAAGATAATCCAGACATTATCACATGACAAAGAATAGAATTATAAAATTTATAAGACATAGACCTAACATTAAAAAATAATGAAGGTATAATCGACAATCCACACAACTCCAAAAAAACTCAAAACCCCAATAAACTATCAACCATACAACACAAAAAACAAAAAAAAATAGAAAAAATTAAAGAGAAAATAACTACATCTAAATAACTCCAACGAACAATACCCATTATTAATGATCAACTGAAAACGCCAAAATTCTAGTCACAATAAATCAATGAACTAAAGCAACAAAAACTTCATAAAAAAATAAAAAAAATACCACTATACACCACCAACCTCTAATTAATCTTAATTTACCCAATGCAACAGCTCCAAAACAACCCAAGCTTATATTTATAAAAGGACGCAAAATCAACACCACTGGACGAATAATATAACTTATTAACTCAGCAATACACACTAATGGACATATATAAATAGGAGTACCAACAGGAATAAACGAACTAAAAAATAAATTCACTTTATCAAAAACACGACTTAAAAAAAAAGAAATAAAGCACCTAAACACAACACTAACTAAAATAACAGCAAATAAAAAAGGACTATAACAATAAGGTAAACGATAGCATAAAAACAAAAATAAAACCCAACCTAAAACACCAAAATAATAATAAACAACATCACCTAAAACAAACTTATTTATCAAAATCATTAAAGAACTAAAATCATTAACATTATTAAACACATAAATAAATTCAACCAGACACAAAAGTGTGTATAATGGAGACATGAACCCCACAGTTTAAATTAACTTACCAGTCTCTCTAATTACATTATCTCCAACGCTTCAAATTGACGCTTTAAATTTTAAGCTAAGAGAAATTTAACGGATTACTAATCACCTTTACAACCAAAATGTAAAATGCATATACTCACACTACATTAAATACCACTTATAGAACTAGTATCCCAAAATAACATCACAAACAAAGAAAAATCAAAAAATAAAAATGAGAATAATAACAAGCACCAACAGCTTCATAACATTCCCTACGAATTAACAAATGTCCACATAATATCAACGGCACAAGACCACCAAAAAACAAATAAAAACATCAAAATAATAAATACATCAACAATCCAAACCTCTGTCTAACTAACCTAACCTCACAAAAAAATTGAATAGTAGTAGGAAATGAACATAATCTTAATAACCTAAAAACCACAATTCTCATTAAACTTATGCCTTTAATTCTTGACTTCAATAAAATTCATTTACGAGTATGCGAAACATCATAAAAACATCACAACAACCCAAACACTATACCAGCACTTAATCCATGACCTAAACAATAAAAAAAAGAAAATTTTATATTAGACCAATCTCTAATATAAAACCCTAAAAATGGAACTACTATATGAGCTAAACTTAAAAATGCTAATCAACGCTTCCCATCTAATTCATTACATGACGTAATTAAAAAAAATATTGATATAATACATGACAAAAATAAATATCACAAAAAACTACTACTAAATATAAAACCAGCACAACGATAAACCCCCAATAATCCAAGCTTCATTATATAACCCCTTAAAAATATTGAAACTATACTTATAGCTTCAGCATGCACTATAGGCAATCACGTATGAAAAGGAACTAACGGCACCTTAGTAAAAAAGATAAAAGACAACAAATAATAAACAACTAAAGAAACACAATCATTATAACTCCACTCACTAAATAAAAAAGAATCTTTAACCAAAGATAAATATAATAAAATCAAAATCAATGGCAATCTAGTACTTAAAAGATAACCACAAAAATATCAACCCGCCAAAAATCGCTCAGAATAAGGAGATTCTCTAAAGATCAAATAAAGTAAAGGCAACATCGACAACTCATACACGCACCAAAAAACAACACAATGATTCACACAAAACCTTAAAATAGTAAAACCCAACCTAAAAAATAAATATACACGAACAACATTACCTAACATGTTATAAAACATAATCTGTCTATATAAACCTAACAACAATACCAAAATAATTAAATAAAAACTAATAGAATCAAATATAAACATTCCATTAAAAACTTTCATACTAGACATACTCATACATTTAACCCCACAACTAAATAATAATGATATAAATATAAATACTAAAACTACTAAAAACCTATTAATTCTAATGAAGAAGAACACTCTCAAACCCGAGTTAACACAACTAAACCCACAATTATCTCCACAGTAGAAATAACCATTAATGCCATAAAAATCATATGACTATCAAAAGAAGAAAAAATCAAACAGAACATCAAAATTAAGACATTAAAATTCTCCAACACTATTAAACTATTCAAAAATCGAGCGATAGACAAAAAAAAACTAACCCCTATTACAAAACAAAAGACCAAAAATAAACTAACCATTTTTATTTATATACTAATTAATAAATCTTAAAGAGAAACATAAGCATAACCATGCTTACACTAAATAACTGACATATAAAAAGATAAGGATATTCTGGATGACAACCACCTAAATAAATTAAAGAAAAAAATAAACTTACAATCAACCAAAATTTAACCTGACGCCATACATTATATACACTCGAACCACTATTAGTAGGTACTCACAAAAAAAATAAAAACGCTACAATCAACACCAAACCACCAATCTTAGACCCTATACAACGTAAAATAGCATAAAATGATAAAAAATATCACTCAGGCTTAATTGATACAGGAGTACTCAACGAATCAGCCTCTAAATACGCCTCTATATCAACTAAAGCATCAGGTCTTACAAATAATCAAAAAACTACAAACATAGCAACTATCATAAACAACACAAAATCCTTAACCGTAAAATAAGAATGAAAATAAATTACATCCCTTAAATAGTTAAACGAAAATAAAGGTTTACTTCTACCACCCTTATGTAAATAAAACATATGAATAACCATTAACCCTAAAATAACAAAACCCAAACAAATATGCACAGATAACACACGAATCAAAGTTATACCTGACACAGAAAATCCACCAACTACATACTTATAAACAACATTACCAAAAATAGGCAATCTATCAACTATAGATGTTAAAGCAGTAGCAGCCCAATATGACATTTGATGCCAAGGCAATATATATCCAGTAAAAGCCTCACCCATAACTAATAAATATAAAACAAACCCTACATTTCATACACCCTTCTTTTTATAACTTGAATAATACAAAGCACGAGCCATATGAACAAAAAGTAAACCAAACAACACTTTAACACCTATCATATGCCAATACCGCAGGCATCAAGTAAAAAAAGAATCTTTTGACAATCTCATAACTGTAAAAAAACTACACAGATAATCTGCAACATATAAAAAAGACAATACCACACCAGTTAATATTTGTATAATCATAAAAACAGAAAGCACAAATCCCCTACTTCAATAATAATTAAGAGAATAACTAATTGGCAAATCTATCAAATTACGTCGAAATAACCTAACCATCCAATTTACTAATACTACCAAAAATTAACAAGTATTCAATAGAACCACAATCTACTAGTTTACATAACCTATTAGTAATCCAACACTAACAAACATAAACTATAGTATAAACAAGCAACCATATATAATCCACAAAATGTCAATACCATGTTAAAACAGTACAACGATAAACACCAAACTTACTTCTTCCTATTAATAAAATTGTACTCAATCCAACTACACCTAATAAGACATGACTAAAATGTAACCCAACAGTACAAAATCTCCTAGCATGAAATCTTGTATCAAATATATTAACACTTATATCTTCCATTTCAGAAATTTGCAAAACTACAAAACTCAACCCTAAGACAACAGTCAAAAACAAAAAAAAATCACAATACTTTCAACCTAATAAATGATGAAATGCGGTAACAGTAACACTAGAACCTAATAAAACAAAACACCCAACAAAAGGTATCTCCAAAGATCTAGACAATTTTTCATAAGATCAAGAATCAAAAAACAAACAACATGTTAAAAACCTACCAAAAATCATAACTTCTCTAAAAACAAACAACCAAAATGCAGATTCATAATGAAGAGTCCCACCTAACCCATCAAATACAAACACTACTATTGATAAAATAGCACATATCAAAAATATAAAAAACAATTTAACCTTCCATAAAAATAAACCAACCAAAGAAAACCCTACAAAAGAAGCGTTAAAAATAGGAATAATAGACATTTACATATACAGTCTACAAAAAATAGATCTTCTCTTTGGAAAAGAAATATAATAACTTATACTAACAGTAT